ATTTCTATATGCCTATTATGTATCTGCACCCCTTGGGATCGATAAACCTTTTGAACCTTATTAACCAAAGAGATACGACTTTGCACTATAGTTAGCTCAGCACCAATCAGGAATGCCCAAGGAATTCCAAGAATTCTTGTTATACATTTGTTCCAAGTCTCAATCCTCTTTTCGAGATTCATCGATATTGAATCAATCGAACGCACTTCTAACACCTGTTCCACTTTTGGAAGACCTTGCGTTATATCACCAGATCTTGATTTTTCATATATAAATGTAACTAATGTATCTCCTTCGTAAAGGATTTCCCCATAATGTCCATGAACAGTTGCTCCTGGAGTAGCCAAATAAGGCTTAGCTGATCGTATTACCACAGAGTCAACTTGAAGAATTAGAACTTGACCCGATTTTAAATGCGGTCCTTTTTTGGCTATACATACATTTTCACAAAGAAACTGCCCAAGACTAACGATTGTAGATGTCTCTTCACAACAATTGTAATGCAGAAAATACCAATTCAAATTGAATGGATTCAAAATGATGTTACTGCAGGAATAGGGATTATAAATTTTACCTTTTTCATCCAGTAAATAATATTTAAGTATTTGAAAAATCTGTTTTAAATTGTCAAGTTGCAAATAGTTAGTTACCAAGATTTGATTATGGGTTATTAAATCGGAAAAGAAATCAAAATTATAAATTGGAAAGCCTGTTCCTAAGGGGCCCAACGGATTCCTAATTGGAATTAGGGGGTCCTCTTTGATTGATTCTTTTATCACATTGGGAGATTTTACATCGTTGAATGGGCCTGTTCGAGAACAATTGGATGATGACAAAATTATCAAAGATTGAGATTCCTTATTTCGATTCAATAACGTATGAATAGTTCCTTGATTTGGATTAAGGGATTCTTGAATCCTTGCCTTGGAATAGGAATAAATGGAAGAAAACGGATTGACATTAGCGCGATCTGATCCATTCTCAGAGATTAATCCTGAACCCGACAGATCATTTCTTTTTCCGGTATACAAAATAGGTGACTTCGCTAAGTCGATTCTTAGAAAATCTCTAATTAAACCATTTGTCCTTATTTCAACAAAGGAAGCACAGGCCTTTTCGATCTTTTTGTCTTGGTCCCAATTCAACACTAAACAAGTCCGAACTAATTGAATACTTGTGTCCCAAATTTCAAGAATTGGGTCGTAATAAAGGATATAGTTGACAACTCGAAGTTGTAGATTATCACTTTCTTGCAAGAGATCCGGTGGGAAAAGTCTTCCTAAATTTATACCATCCGTTTTTTTATATGGGACTACAGGTTGAACCAAAACAAAATATTTTTTTTCATACCTGGAAAGTTTCATTCGTTGGATATAGAGCCAATTTTTCAATTTTTTGTATTCTTTGGAATTTTGTTTTCCCCCTCCTGGTGGTATCAATCGGAATGCCTTGTTTGTCTTTCCAGGAAAATGGATATCTCCAGAAAAGATTATTAGTTTAATTTTTTCTGCTTTTTTCTTCACTCGGACCAATCCACCTACCCGACTTCTTCTATTTAAAGTGATTTGTGTATCTATCCCAATAATACTATTGTGCCGTACCATTATGGAACAAGATTCGGCCAAAATGTGGACTTCCACGGGAATAAAAAAAAACGGATTGACTTCCTTTTGGTATTTTGGCCAAAATACCTTGACTCCTCGATACTCAATCAACTCCTCTTCATTAACGATTGAATTCAGTTCTCTAGTCTCATATTTAGTAAGTCCCGAGCTCTTTCTTATATATCGAGGATCGTCCAAATAAGCAAGAATACTATTTCTACGGAGAATACCATTTCGGGGGATTTCAATTGAGATACCTGAAGAAGGTATTAATTGGTTCTCGCCCTCTTGAATCGATTCGAGTGGGATGATGACTCTATTTCTTCGCCTCTTTGCCAATAAATCGGAATTCCCCTCGAGAACGGCCGGATTTCTGAGATTACAACGACCGGTACATGTCATTCGATTAAGTTCTGAATAATCAGGAATCCTATCTCCTTTTTGATTTTTACCAGAAAAATACGAACTAAAAAATTTGTGTCTCACTTGATTATTAGTTACTGAGGGGTTAGAAATATATCTTCGCTTAACAGAAAGAGAATAAGCGTTCATTTGATCTTGATCCTTGTGGATCGAACAGGGGCCTGGACTGGATCTCCAGGGCTCCCCTAATAATATCCATAAATGACTTGTTTTTGGTAAGAGATGAATATTACCATATGTAAATTCAGGTGCATGGTACACATCGGTATTCCAGTGCATTTCGCCTTCTGAGTCAGAATAAATATGTTTTCGAACCTTCTCTTTCAAATTCAAAGTGGATGTTCTCGCGCGAATCTCAGCAATGACTTGTTCTGATTCTACATATTGATCGTTTTGAACTAAAAGAAAACTTTTGGGCGGAATACACACATTGTGTATAATATCTTCACTTTCAATAGTTACATACAAGTCTCTAGAACATAGAAAAGCAGGATGTCCATGACGTGTACGTGTCGGATGAACCAAATCCTCATTGAATTTTATTTTTCCATTAGAAGGGGCTCGGACATGTTCTGCAGTACCCCCTGTGAATACTCCGCCGGTATGAAAAGTTCTTAATGTTAATTGAGTACCTGGTTCTCCAATAGATTGACCTGCAATAATACCTACAGCTTCTCCCAATTCAACCAGGTCGTCGTGAGCTGGGCTTCGGCCATAGCATAGTTGACAAATCCAAGATGTACTCCTACAAGTAAAGGGGGTTCGAATAGAGATTGGTTGTGCTCTAAAAGTTATGAATCTATTAACAAGTCCAACCCCAATATCTTGATTTCTAGTAGCAATGCATCGCGAACCTATATATATATGATCCGCTAATACACGCCCAATTAATGTTTGGATAAAAATCCTGTCGGTCATCATTCCATTTCGAGGACTTACAGAAATACCTCGGACGGTGCCACAATCTGTTCGACGTACAACAATGTGTTGAACTACTTCAACAAGTCTGCGCGTGAGGTATCCTGCATCTGATGTTCGGATAGCGGTATCCACAACTCCTTTACGGGCTCCGTAGCAAGAAATAATATATTCTGTTAAAGAGAGTCCTTCGCGTAAATTGCTTTGAATGGGTAAATCAATCATTTGACCTTGGGGATCCGACATTAATCCTCTCATACCTACTAATTGATGTACCTGAGATGCATTTCCTCTGGCTCCCGAAAAAGACATTATATGGACTGGATTAAAAGGATCGGTCATCCGAAAATTAGGATTCATTTCTTGTCGCAAATATTCACTTGTGGCATACCAGATCTCGATCGATTGACGTAATTTTTCTACCGCGTGTACATTCCCATAATGATGGTGTTTTTCCAAAATAAAACTTTGTTGTTCAGCGTCTTGAACTAGCCATCTTTTAGAAGGTATTGTTAAAAGATCATCAATTCCTAATGAAATGGATGCGGCGGTAGCTTGTCGGAAACCCAGAGTCTTTACTTGATCCAGGATATGTGATGTATATCCTATTCCATAGTGATCAATAAATCGACTAATAAGTCGTTTCATGGCAGTTCCGTCTATCACTTTATTGTGAAAGACCTGAGTGGGCCGTTCTGCCATCAGTACCTCCATATTGCGCTGAGTAGAATTTGACAATGGGTTTGAGTCAGTGATTGGACAACTTCCTTTTCTAGATCTTGATTCACGTAGAAATTCCGCAATTTTATAGTCCTAGTTAACCCGGCGAGACTCGAATTCCCGCTGGTAGCATAGAATTACAACAGCCCTGCCAAAACCCCTGTATGGCTTCTTCTATTTCTCGATAAAGAGAAATATGCCCAAGAGTGGTTCGAATATATATATAAAGAATTTCTTTTTTTATACTTCTTACTATTAGATAGTGTCCATAAATCTCATAATAGGTCCCCAAAGATTCATAGTGAATTTCAATGGGAGTTTCTCTTGCAGCAATAACGCGTTGATCTAGTCGCCACCGCAGCCACAAAGGACTACCTAAATTGATTCGTTTTTGCCGAAAAGCTCCAATTGCATCATAGGCGTTACAAAAAAACGGTTCTTTTTTTTTTGTATACTTATAGTTATTATCTTCATTTTGATAGTTTCTACCATTACACGGATTATACCTATTTACACAAATACCCCGACGATTTCCACTCGTTAAGACATAGAGTCCACTAAGCATATCTTGAGTTGGTGCAGAAATGGGATCTCCAATAGTTGGAGACAAAAGATTCATATGAGAAAACATAAGTAAACGTGCCTCTGCTTGAGCCTCCAAAGATAAAGGCACATGAACAGCCATTTGATCCCCGTCAAAGTCCGCATTGAAGCCCTTACAAACTAATGGGTGTAAACAAATAGCGCGCCCTTCTACTAAAATGGGGAGGAATGCCTGTATGCCTAATCTATGCAGAGTAGGCGCTCTATTCAGCAATACAGGATGGTCATCCAGAATTTCTTGAAGTATTTCCCATACAATTGGTTTTTTTTTACGAATTTGACTCTTAGCAACTCCGATGTTCGAAGCAAGATGTTTTCTAATTAGGTCACGAATTACAAATGCCTGGAAAAGTTCTATTGCTATTTCGCGAGGCAATCCACATCGATGTAATGAAAGTGAAGGGCCCACGACAATCACTGACCGCCCTGAATAATCGACGCGTTTACCAAGCAGAGTCTCGCGAACTCTTCCTTCTTTGCCTTCAATTACATCTGAAAGCGACTTGTAAACTCTATTATGATCATCCCTCATTGGTTGTCCGCAGATTCCATTATCAAGAAGTGCATCCACTGCTTCTTGTAGCAATTTTTCCTGAGATATTATTAATTCTTCTGGCGTAGCTATACTTGTTGTTAATAGATCTGTAAGAGTATTATTCCGATAGATAATTCTTCTATAGATTTCATTAATATCCGAGGTCACCAGTTTATCCTCATCTATATGATAAATTG